CTACCAACGGGGTCTCGGTTGATTTACCTTACTTTAGCTACTGAGATGTTTCAGTTCGCTAAGTTTTCTTAGTTAATCTAATAGCATACTAAACGCAACGGATCAGCTTGATACGGTTTACCGATCGGAGATCCATGGATCACAGACGGTATTCTCACCAGGGCCTTTCGCCTCTTCAAGCGTCCTTCCTTCTTCCTTCTTCCTGCCCGGGCATCCATCCAATGCATTCTTTGTAGTAGTATCGTTCTCTGCATTCTATGATACCGTAACACAATCTCGAGTAAACGAGAGCTACTATCATTCATGCAGTCAGGAAAAAAAAAGAGTATAAAAGAGCCTATCGGATCGCTTTGACTTGATTCTGAACTGAAAGACTAACTAGTGAGAAGAGTGACTTCCTGTTGTTCGATAATGATCGAAATCAGAGAGTGACTGCACACATGATCGATTCGATTCTCTGTTCGTTTCGTAGAGTAGCTGCCCACACCTCATAGTCACTAGATTGAATCAACCCGATGATGAAGCCGACTGGAAGGAATACTGTTGTACTCTCTTCTCCTTTACCAAGGTAAAGAATAAGTTATAGACAATGGGCCTATTGCGCTCTCTTTCTCTTCCTTCTTCTTCTTCTTTGAGTTGGATAACCGTTCAGGATAGCACAGAGAGTTCAGGTCATGAGTACAAGTAAACTTCCATCGTTTATGCGCTTGCTAAGTATTCCACGTACTATCTCTCTTCTTATCTATGGGGTAGTGGTTTGAAGATTCACTGAGAGGTCCACGCAAAGAAGGCTTTCAACAATCAGGTTCGGTAAGAGTTTACCGGCTCTTTGACTGACAGTTCTCTCTAATCATCTGTTTGTTGCGGAAGCTGTGCATGCAGAGTATTGCAAGAGTCAGAGACAACTCACTATTTCTTTTTCTTGTTATTATTAATCCGGTGGTTGATCAATTAATTTAAGGGTTTCCACTAGCTCACTTCCACTACCCTTTGATTCCGCTTAAGTCTTGATTGAATGAACGTGAGTGATCAATCTTGATGAAGATAAGAAAAGAGAGTTGGCCCATCCCTTCTGTCGAAAGAAAAGAGTGGATGAACCGCTAGCCAGCCCCTAAGAGCGATAGCTACATTAAAGGCTCAAGCGTGTGCTTTAAGTTCGATGGGTAAAGTAAAGGCCTCGCCATTCATTACTGATCAGTATGCTGTGCCATTGCTCATATGCCATTCCTCCTTCATTGTGATTCCATATAGGAGTAGACTCTTTCTTCTGGCTTCGGGCAATCCTAGAGACTCTCAATTACTTTCTTCGTCTGCTTTCATTTTATTCTCTGAAGAGAGTTGTTCGATGCTCCCGGTTGGTCCCCCTTTTCAGGATATACACTCTTGTCCCCAGGGTGAGAAATATCAGATTCTCGAGAGGTCGGGACTGGGTCTTTCCACTGGTTGTTTTACCGGTTATACGACTGAAAAGGTATTTATCCCCGAGAGTCTCGACGCCAGTTCGTCAACAAGAAAGAATCCCACTTCTTCGCCTCTACCGGCTCAGGGAGTTCCATGAATTGGATACGACTACATGCTCCACTTCGCTTTTTAACAAAAGCTAAGCTCTAACGACCCTATCTGGATCTGTTTTGGACTATCCCTCCTCGTTGACTTAGTCCCTTATTTTGTGTGCCAGATGCTCTCCCGGGGAATCTACTGCGACCTACCAAGATAATAAGGTGAATCACAGATTGGACTACTCTATCACTGCTTCTTCGTTTAGTCTTTAGCTTTTACCTGGATTCTTATTCACTTAAAGAGCCCTGATTCTCTGCGGAAGAGCTCGTCGATCGGATTTGAGCCCAGTGAGTCTAGTCTCTCTAAGAGATCGGAAATGAGATAAGAATAGCCGACCAATGGTGCTTTTACGAAAGAGTACGGTCCACTACTTATACTTATACTTATACTTAGTATAGTATCTATCGAACTGAGACTTGATCGCTTTTGGGAGGAAGAGTTTCCTGATCCTGGACAAAAGTGCCTCTGCCTGCCTTGTTGTGAGATTCGGGGCAGTGTCAGTTGTTTTCAAGTTGTTCCGTATCCCTATATTTAGGTGGTTGGCATAACAAAAGAGAAAAAAGAGAACAACACCTACTCATTTGAAGGTTCGGGATCGTCAAGCCTATATAAGACGTAAAGACTTGAACTGAACCGGCACTACTCTTTTTCTTGTCGGCTCCTATCCTACTTGTACTTGTCGTCCCTCGTCACATAGAGTGCGTTGCTCTAGTAGTAGCCCCCGCTTTTGATTAGGAGTCACTCTTCTTTCTACGAACGGGGTTGTTTATGCGTTTAAAGTATAATAAAGTAGCTAAACAGAGTAGTGACAAAACGAGACGAAAGATATGGAGCGGATGGCAGATTTCCTATTCGTTCTGGATCCAGCTTAATTGTTATTATTAGTAAAGCGCTAACGTGCCCCCTATAATAAAGAAAGGGCTGTGCTTGCTTACCAATTTGTTATTAACAAAAGGAATGTGAGCTACCGCCACAGATGCTACCGATGCCTTAACCTGAGCGAGAAGAAAGTAAAGTGAAAGAAACGAGGTTGTGGCGCGTGGACTGAAAAAGAGAAAGCTGATCGAGCTCTTTCTGTACGCTAACCTTTTCTGATTCTGAGCTGTTCTTGCTACTCCATTAAACTCAATCAAGATTTGAAGTGAAGTCTTTATAAGTTATTCTTTCAATATACATAGTCTTTTCTGGTGTCCTTTTCTTTCTCTGTATCTCTTGGCCTCTTTTCGAGCCAGACTTGAGCTCATCTGATCCTTGTCTCAGCTCTTTATTCTGTTGCCGAAGCGCTTTCGACTTGACTCGGGAATGAAGCCTTCCCTTTCGCTGCCGCTAACCCTCGAGTTAAATGGAGTTGCTGGCACTCATCAATTGCTTTTCAGTTCATCAAAAGAGAAATAGGTGAGTTAAAGGGTCAGACTTTGAGAAAGAGTCCAGTGTCAGGATCAGCTCCGGCACACCTCTGAAATGATAACAGCGTTTTCACTCGTTCAGACCTGTGAGCTTTCGGTTCGATCTGATCGTTAAGAATTAATCAGTGGAAAATGAAACAAAGGTTAATCAATCAATCATGCGTCTAGCTGTTGTGATACGCTTCCTTCCAACCGGGGCCGTAACTGGATGCCCACCTTGTGATTGATGAAAGTCCTCCCACTGACAGAAGAGAACCCACTGACAGAAAAGAACCCAACCAATCTCCTTCGGCAAAGAAAGGAACGAACGGGACCTTGCTTGTGTTGACTTTCGGTCTTGTATTAAAATATCGTATTAAAGGTTCGAGGTGCGGAGAAGAGGTAAATTCAATTTCCTATCAACGAGAGTCTCAGCCGAATATAAGATGATTAGGGTACTCTACGCATTCGTTCATATCCTTCAAAATACAGGTGAGATTGGCTACGACAAACGTAAACCATTATCTCTTATCTCTTCCAAACAAGTTGTCTAATCCCAAGAAGTACCGGTGTCATTCCTGAAACGAGAAGAGTGAGTTGGTATTGATTTCATTTCCGATCGAAGAAAGAACCGGAAGATGACGTTAACGTAACTCAATATGGAAGAAATTAGCTCAACCACTGGTACCGGTCATAGTAGCCTTTACCCCTTTTGAAGTATAGCCTCTCGAACAGAGAGTTAGCTAGCCGTATGGTGGACACTCTACTAAACACTAAGGCAGTGAAGAAGTAGCATGTCAAGGTCAAGGTCAAGTCCTCCGCGCACCCTTGTTGTGCCAGCGTAAGGTAAAAAGCATAACAAAGAAAAAAGAAAGGTTAGCTAGCAGTTGTTAGGCCAGTGGCTAGAGGGTTCCATAAAGCCTATTATCTTTTCCTATATTTGAGAAGATTGCCCGATCTTTCTTTATTCACAAAATGATTTGACTGGGTGGAAAGTAAGGATTCTCTTGCTCAAAAAGCGAAAGCTAGTAGGAAGAGCTTATTAGCTTGTTGGACTCTTCGATTGCTTCTTCGTCACTACTGTCGGCTCCACGAATCCTTGCCAGCTCGTCAGGTCCTTCGCGATTAGCCCCAGTGTCTTTCAACTAAGTTCACCCGTCTTTGGTCTTTGTTTTCCGACAGCTAACTGCTTTAAAATAAAGAGCTCGATCAGCTTTCTTATGACCGATAACGAGGAAACCCAATGTTTTCGAATCAAATCCCGTAAATCCATTTACCTTCCCTTCGGATGATCAGTGAAGGAGCCCATGGGAATGGGATACGAACGATTAAGAGAGATGAGGCTACCGGCTGACTCAATCGACAGATGAAACGAGCTCCGATGCTGCCCCGCTTGCTTTTGGTGCTGCTCCTGATTCTCGGTCAACTAGCCCCCGTGCACCTATTTATTATGAAATGGAAACTGGATCAATAGGAATAACATTCCGTCAGGGGTTGTTCTCTTCAATATCTAAACTCTTCGCTTTCAAACCAAAGATAAAGAGGCTATAGGAAAAAGAAAGTAACTGCCACAAACTCCAGCTTGTTCCGTCAATTTGGTGGTGCTTAAGATTTAGATACTGATATTGGAAAAGAAGGTAAAGAGAAGAAATGGAACTCGGTGGATCTCGAAAATGAATAGGGTTCTTTGAGCGCTTGAAGCTGGATTTTCATTCTTACTCTCTTGTGCGACCACTTCCCCTATCTCGGATGCTCTTACTAAGGGATCTTGTAACATCACTCCGAGGAACTAACACAGATGTCGTAGGGAAAGACTAAACAAACAGCACTGGTACTTATTCAAGTCGGGACGGGATAACCAAAGCATAGTAACAACGTCTTCCAGTTAAATTTGAAGATTAGACTTCTCTTCGGTTGTGTTCATCTTTCTCTTTGAAGCCACTCTTACTTAATTTATTTAATTCACAGGTTAGATAAGGGGTTATCAGACTCTGCATATAGCTAGCAAGGAAAGTGCCCATCCACTACTAAGAAAAAAGGCAAGTTATCCAAAGAATAGAAAAAAAAGAAACTGAGTTCTTGATCAAGACCAAGAATTAAGGGCTCAAGCTATCTCGATACGTTAGTTTATTGTGTTTTCTTGAGGTGGATGTGCCGGCCTTACTGAGTGTCCGAGTTCAGTTCCCTTTCAGTCTTTCCATTTACTGAAAAGTGCTGACTGGCCTATAGCACATTTGTCCTGAGGGTCGAACGGAGACGACTGAATCATCCATCGGGACTCCTGTCGAATCGGGTACCTTAGAATGAAGAACCGGTGCTTCCCTGCGCGGGAAGTCATGCTAGCCACAGCGGACCGGAAGTGGGACTGCAAGGAGAGTAGTTCGGGAGTTACCGAATCAAGATAAAGAATGCCTATAGGATGATTGTGTTCTACTTTCTTTTATTTTAAACTTAACCGCTAGCTCTAAAGAACAAGAACTTATTTTACGGATTTTCCTTATCCAAGCTTCCCGACGGGCTCCGGCTCAATTTATTCCTTCCGAAAAGATCGTTCGAACAGAGATTGCAAGAGCTTCATCAGTCTTGACACTCAACACTCAGAGCTTGAATTGTGAAAAAAGCAAGAATCTCGTTCAACTGGCATAGGGGCTTTAATAAATAGAAATAAGGGGTTCGTCCATAAATCCGAATGGTCGAGCTAAACCAACTCTTATCATCTTCTGGGCCCTACGAATTCATTACCATGATCTTGGGTCACACGACAATGCAATGTTTGTTCCCAACTCTACTTATGCTCCCGCTGATCTTCCGAAGTCAGTCTTGAGCTTAGGGTCGGACAGACCAACCACTCCACTGAAAGATGAGATGAAGGTGGGCGAAGCAGACTCGGCTTAACTTGAGTTCGGGTTCCTCCCCCTGGAAATGATGGAATCTACTCATTCTTTTCTTCCTTATAGTTAGACTCTTCATAGACTCTTTTCTTGTTTGACTTGAGAGAGCACATCTCAGAAGATCCTATAACCGTCCACTTAAGACCTAATGTAATGACCTTACAATCACCACAGAGCGAGTACGCCATTAGATGCTTTATTGGGAGATATTGCCTATTCCTTTATTCTAGTGCGCTGTAGTAGGATAATAGAATAACTGAGTAGCCTTTGTGTTTGGTCTTGTCTGAGGCAAAGGTCTATCTGGTAACAATCTTATACTCGCACCGGAAAGCAACAACTCTAAGGAAGCATGGTACTTCGGTAGGACTTCCACTACGGATAATCTTATGGAATAAGGGTGAACTTTAAAGAACAGAGAATCAAGAGTCTCGGAGCGCACGGGATGCTTACTTAACAGAGCTGGTCCCGATGCAGTTCTCTATTTCGAGGCCTCAGTTCAATACCGATTGTCTGATTATTCCATTCAGAGCTGATGAATCTCTTTATTAAAGTCTTTATTTCTCTTCCTCACGCAATACGTTGGCACAAACCTACTCGTGTGGTTCTTTATTCCGATATTGGGTTAACTCTGATGCTCCAAGCCAAGAGTTTTCTTTCACAGCCAGCTCTCTTGTGGAAGCCCATGATGAATTGCTCTTTCCGCAACAAAAATATAGATAAAACAAAGTCCTATCCCACCGATCAGCTGAATCCACAAGTGATTAGGTGCCAGATGGATGACGGGGAAGTGTCCGCACAAGCCTCTGACAAAGTCCAAAAAGGTACTACTCTTGAAGGGGTAATTAAGGAGATAGACACTTACTCGACCAAGAAAAGCTATCCGATACTGGCTACACCCGGACCGATGGATTGTCGCTAGAATAATGTTATTGGGGTGTTTGCTATTAAAAAGTGAGACTCTTATTATATGGCTCAAGAGTAAAGTAGCTAGTGATAGACCAGACAAAGCTCCGTCAGCGTCGACTAACTACTCTGGAATTCCCTTTCTTCGAAGCACACAGAAGAGGAGAACTACTCACTTAACAACTAGTCCTACTATCATTCCTAGCTATAAGGGAACCGAGTTCTGATCTTTCGAGTGATCGTCGGGGCACCATGTCAGTCTGAGTTCTTTGTTGAGATAATACTGAAAATGGGGGTGGTTACTCTAGAAGAATAGGGGAGTGAGACTTTTCATACTTCTCCATCACTGGATTAACGAGAATAGAATATAGAATAGGATACGCTCCCGAGAGGCGGCCAACCTCCTGGAGAGAGCGATGTGCATGGACCAGGGGAGTAAGGATGCAGCGCAGAGCTCCGTGGACCGCCGGGCCTGATGATCTGTCTCGTCTCGTCTCACCACACCCTTCTCAAAGGAACCGTACGTGAGACTCTCGCGTCATACGGCTCCGTCCCGGAATCATGCATGAGACCAAGTCGATATTCTCCTGATGACTCCTTTCGGTCCTGAAACGATAAAGAGTCTGTACTTTACTTTCTCTTCGGTCAGAGCTCGCTTTCTCATTCATTCGGTAGCTGTAGGCTTCCAAGTCGAATGATCCAATCGAATGATTCTCAGCCTGGCTCTTAAGGGAGAGTCCAAACAATCTCAAGGAGCCCCGCACAACAATGAGAAAGACTTCTCTAATACAGAAACGATACTCTCATCGCATAAAAGCTTTCTTTCGTTAGCTTTTCCAATCGACCTTTATCTAATAGGAATAAGAGTTCTCGTGTACTAGTCGTCTTGCTTTGTTGGCTTCGTCTTCGGGATTGCTCTCAGGCTACCCTAACTAATCAAATGAAGGCATTACATGAGAAAGACTTAAAAAGAGACAATTCTCAGGAGAGAAAGGAGAGGTTTCTGTCGAAAGCAAAACGAGCTCTTCTCTTCATGTTGTTAATTAATGTTGGGGAACTCTGCAAGGGTCTTCCCATCTTCATTGACTAGATTTGAGTCTTTGGAGTACTTTGGTATTATATTCCGCGACGAGGATTTGTGCTTGTGGGCTAGGGTGAATATTGCAGACCAGCGGATCTGGTGGACAATCGTTCGGACTTGGTAAAGGTTGTCGCGGCACCTGTAGTAGGACAGAGGACTTATCGCGATGCCCGCGGACCAAGTTACGATGTCTCCGTCGCTGACGTTCGATCGGCCCACGTGGATTGGCCAGGGTCTTCTTCGGCTAATGATACCTCGATCCTGAAGCCTTCGGAGTATCTTTTTTAGAGGCGCCTCTATCTGTCTGGAAAAAGGGAATTCGTTCACTGCTGAGATCTCCCGCCCAGTGTCTTCCCCGGTAGTATACAATGACAGGGCAGCATGAGTCTCATGCCTGATCGTGATACCGCCTCTTGATGAACGATGTCCGATACTCCGACCTGAGCTATGCAACGTTGATCCTTTATGCTTGATGTGCTGGACGGTACCATAAGCTTGTTGTTTCTTTATGTTGGTACTTGCACTGACTCCATCAGTTCCAAGAGTCTTATCCGCTCGTTGAAGAACCCCGTCCACCAGACTCCCTGTTTCGATCATCAGACCCTTCGTCAGCTGTTTGATCGGGATACTCCTTCGGTTCTTCCGAAACTTGGAATGGATGGCTGAGCGTAGGTGGCAAGAAGTTCTATGGATACGGTGCTTGACCCGTAGACGCTTCTCCAACTCTCGAAAGAATTGATTTCTGGGAGTCGTCCTCGGGACTTCCCGAATGACCGTACCGGGGAGGAATTCTACCGTACTCCGTGCTCTTGTTGATACTGAGCCGACCCAAAGGTTCAGGCCGGATTGTAGGAAGTGGGCGAGACGTTTTTGTATTTCTATGAGAAGCTCTACGGCACCCACGATTCCCAGTAGTAGTGAGTCGGCATATCGCACGTAACAAATCCGGAGTAAATAATGGGTTTTTAAGGTGGCCAGCTTACGGGCTCTATCTGACCTGATAACGAGTATCGCCTCCCCCAGCTCTCTTCGAATAATGCCCTTGATTTTGCTAGACTTAAGAAGGTCTCTCAGGGCCCAATTCTTATTCGGACAACAGCATTCTTGACCATCGAATTCTTCGGCCTTAGTCAACCCGGCGAAAGAAAGAGAGGAAAGGCTCGAGGGCTTGTTAAGGAAGGCGAAAAGGGCCGAAGGGGGGAAAAAAACGAAAGGCTTTTTCTGGGTTGCTTGTGGGGTGCCAGCAGAGGAAAGTGAAACAACCAAGTACTTGCGTTGGATGCTCTTTAACCGACCCACAATAATGGCTCTGTTGTCGTCTGGTGCGTTGAAGCTTGATTCTCCAGTCCAGTTTTCTTTATCATCCACATCAATACGACCTCGACCTGTCCTTAAGAGAACCGATCTGATTCTCTGAACAATCGTAATTTCGTACTTCTGTCGGATCTTCCCTATCTCCTGATCGAGCTTGTGTAGGTATATGTTGCCTGGGAGTATGGCCGAGAGTAGTACACTGTGTGGGACGGAAGGGCCAGGGCCCTTCGAGCCTCCTCGTCCGGCTGACTGAATGGAGTAAAAGAACTTGGGATCGTCGATCTCTTCCAAAAAGATTGGGATGAGTCGATGTCGGTCGATGGTGTTTTCATGAAAACACTTCATGTCGAATTCCACAAACCAGCGAGAGCACTCTTCTTTGATCCGTCTTAGGGCCGAGTGGCGGCTCGAGCGGAAGTGCTCGTAAATGGATTCGAGTCCCATTCTGATCGCCTCTTTCATGATCTTTTCTAGAGGTATAACCAATGTGAGCGGTCTAATAAACTTCGACTTACCACCCTTATTTATCTTGTCCTGTCAAATAAAGAGAAGGGGAGCAAAGCCCGTTTTTTTGATCACTCTTTCTCATCAAGGCCGAATCCGTTCAGTGACTCAACTCATTCCAAGGCTTCTCCCTCAGCGCTCAGTTATTGAGTGAGAGTACCTCCAGGACCGGAATGATTATCCCTGCCCGATGGGTCTACATCCATCCCTGAATGTCGTCGGGTACTGTTCACTTCCCCGCCATTCTTGTCACCGTCACCTGTAATCATCCGCGCAGGTGTGTCCGCACCCCCCGTGACGATAGAAGGATCTCCCTTATGGAGACTTCGTTCCATACCCATGATATTTCTTTCCCCTATGAGCATTCGGTACATGTATCAGTCCGTGGAATAGCCTCAGTCGTGGTGTTTGTGTTTCACTCTTCCCCCTACTAAGACAAGACCTATATAGGATAATCCTGAGAGTCTGGTCGGAGGGTTCGCGGTTCCATTGCTGTGCTTACACACTAGGCTACCATTCTCCTAAAGCAAAGCTACGCGGGACAACTCCTAGTCTCTTCGGCCAGAGGTTTATTGCTTACGCCGGGACGCTCCGCCCAACGAATAAAAGATGAAAAGCCCCGCACCTCATTAAGATCATATTGGCATACTCTCCCAAAAAAAAGAGAGCAGACCCCATTGAAGACGAGAGTGAGGTACAACAAGGCCATGCTTTCTGTCCGACCCTTCTCACGGAGCCGCACGTGGACGTTACCGCTCATACAGCTCTCCCACGGCAAGTAATTCTTAGCCTTTATACTCTTCTACAAAGAATGGAAGTATGGATGAATCTCAAAACTCAAAAGCATTGTTGAGGTTCTCGATCGATTCAACCCAAACAACTTTCAAGTGAACAGAGTCTTTTGTCTGAATAGAAGTTCATTGGAGTGATCTTTTGTCTGAAGACATTTCTGTTGTGCTTGTTTAATCCGTCATTCATGACTGATTAAAGGTAAGACAGAGTTCTCTTCCGAATATAGGCCGATAGGCCGCATAAGATAGTGTTCTCTCTTCTCTTCCGAAAAGAGAATATAGGCCGAAAAGAGTTCTCGATAGGCCGATCGCATAATCCATAAGACCAGAGTCATTCAGTGAAGTTAGACTCGAGTGACGTGCCCGCTACTGCTACGAATTTGTGAGAGTGTAGCTATGCAGTCAGAAGGTTGCCTTGAATTATTCTATAAGACACTTATTAATCGTTGATTGAATGAATCGTGTACGCTTGTTGAGTTAGTTGATGCTATAGTAGCTTTACAAAAGAGTCGAGGTAGAGCTTGTTGAGGATTGGAGTCAAGTTGTTCTATTGCAGTGAAGGTACGAGTTATGAGATTCAGGCTCGCATACGGTACGTGGGTTTATTTCGTTTAGTACGCCCAATAACACAAGAAGGGAGACTCCGAAACACAACAGGTGCATGCCGCACTCACGAGGGACTGCCAGTGATATACTGGGGGAAGGTGGGGATGACGTCAAGTCCGCATGGCCCTTATGGGCTGGGCCACACACGTGCTACAATGGCAATGACAATGGGAAGCAAGGCTGGAAGGCGTAGCGAATCCGGAAAGATTGCCTCAGTTCGGATTGTTCTCTGCAACTCGGGAACATGAAGTTGGAATCGCTAGTAATCGCGGATCAGCATGCCGCGGTGAATCTGTACCCGGGCCCTGTACACACCGCCCGTCACACCCTGGGAATTGGTTTCGCCCGAAGGCATCGGACCAATGATCCACCCAGGACTTCTGTGGTACCATTAGTGCCACAAAGGCTTTTGGTCTCTTCTTGGCATCCCACGGTGGGGTCTTCGACTGGGGTGAAGTCGTAACAAGGTAGCCGTAGGGGAACCTGTGGCTGGATTGAATCCTTCGGTAAGACCCACCCATAATCGACTTCCTCGTAAAGCTGTTACCAGAGCATGCATCCGGTTGTTCCTAAGAGCATGATGCTCGAAAGCCTACTAGTAAGTAACCTATAGGCTCTTCTTTGCTTAGAATAAGGACCTCGAGTCGAAGACTTAGAGTATATTAAAAGGACATTCTCGTGCTAGCTGGCATAAGAATAGACTGCTGTCAGGAAAGGACATAAGTGGAATAGCTTTCTTCAATCACAACCCTAGAAATCCAATTAACTAAGAGTCTGTCATGTACTCTATAGGGTCATGTAATCAAAACGGGGCTGAGAATCTCCCAATCAGAGAAAGAAAGAGGGTAAACACAGGGCCTATCAACAAAGGGTATGCAGCACACTCGTATACTTTATTGGAGACGATGCGATCGGTGAGAGTTGTGTTCGACGTCCTTTTCTGTGTTCTTGCTTGTTGTACTTCTTTATCTTGGTGTCACATGATGAAGTACATGCTTTCCCTCTCTATGGTCAGTGAGATGAATAAAGATTCTCTGATTAGTCGATGCCGTATTCGGACTTGGAGACACACAAGAATGAATAGAATGTTCTATGGTGGTCGGTCAACGATTTATGGTCTATGGTCCTATCATCAATCAACGTCTTGATCACTCTTTCATGTCGTTCCGTCATTATAAAAGGTATTGTATGGATGTTACTGCTCGTGCTTCTATAGTATAGGAATAAGCTGATTCAGAGTCATAAGTCTGCGACCGTTCGAAGAGAGACCGTAACAAGGAGACGAACTGTAGTAAGGCCGGGGGGTGATAGGACAAAGAGGCTGTGGGCAATCAGATCGTAGCTTCGAGTGTTCAGGTCCCCTAATACCGGAAAGAGCGACCAAGAGGCTACCTATAGCTCATGAACCAAGTAATGGCTTGACTCTCGTTTCGGAAGAGAAAAGAGCACTGTTTAGCTTATCTCTTTTCGGAAGAGAAAAGAGTACTAATCTCAGGCGAGAACAAAGCAGCCATCCATAAAGTGGGAATGCAAGATCCCAATCGAGTTCCGGTCAAGGCTTTCCTTATCAAAGATCAAAGACCGGCCCATCTGTCTCAGAGATGTTATAGGTTGTCAAAGTCAAAAGCAAACAAAGAAGAGAGAAAGCCTCGTAGGAGCCCTTATTCAAGCTTCACTTCCCTGATTGTAGTATGGAGTATTCGTCTGTCTGCTGGGTGTAACGGGGTAATTCAACTCACTGTCTCTGTCATGGTTCACTGTCCAGTCAACTGTTTTGTTTAGGGGGTCGGTCTCGTGACTCTGCACCTCTTTCTTCGGTAATCAGTAAAGCATAGCTCTGATATCTGTCCGAAGGTACACGATAAGCGTAAAGTGAGATCACAGAGAACACAACCGAAGGAAAGTACGGGTTCATGAGGCGAGCTGCGTGAAAGGAAAGACTGGTCTTCTTTCTTCTCCCAGATTTTCCTGTTAACGTCAACGCGAACCGATGGATGCGGCTGAGACTATATGCTTTTTTTCTGTTCTGCGGTCTTCGTTTTATGCTGTGAAAATAATAGGTTGGTTATCAAATCAGGTGTCAAGGAAGAGCTAGTAACAGGAAGGAACCCCAAGGAAAGAAATCAATGGCTTAGCGCTTAGCTATACTCTACGGGATATCTCACGTGCTTGTTGGTCCGATAACTCTTAATTTTAAGTAAACTTAGGTCATTTCTGTTCAATCAAAGCGTTTAAGATAGTCTCTTTATTATGCAAAACGATCAAACACAGTAATCCGGTCTACTAAGGGAATCCTGGTTGTATCTCGAGAACAGTTATACCGCTTGTGAAAGCATTCGGACCAAACGGGCAATCGTCGGCCAGCTCCACAAAGGGTTTTGTTCCCGCCAGTTGCTGGTCATTACGATGAAGGAATCCATTCTCCTTGCATTTCAGGAGTCAGGGGTTTGTTCACTTTATATCTTATCCTAAACCAATCCATTCAATCTGTTTGTCTGCGAATCCAACTCTTATTTGATTGTGGAATGCCGTAGGCGCCTTCGACTATTGATTAACCGTAGGACCGTCAATCCTGTAATGTTTCAATTGATCGCGGACCGGGCATGAGCTACTCTTCGAGCCTTCCTAGTAACACAGATTCCAATGGTATCGCTTTTTCTCTTTCCTTATTGGTTATCTCCTGACCTGTCCGAGAGGAAGAAGACTCTCTTGATGGTTTCCCATTGATTCATTCCCTATCCATAGTCCTGATTATTAATTTAGTAAGTAGTTCGTTCACTCCCCGAGAATTGGAGATTGTGTGAATGTCTATAGGTACTACCTTCAATCTTACTTGAGAGCTGGGTAAGCAATATTATTCCAGTCGAAAATGAAGAGCTCCTCGTTCAGAGTCGGATTCAGAATACATCGAGCAGTCTACCATACCTATATTTAAATTTAACTAACCGGAGCTATCTGGATAAAAGAGAAAAAAAGAAGGATCGACTTACGCTTCCTTCCCTTAAGCTAGAGCGGCTCTCCTTCTCTCACATCGGATTCGTCGGACCGTACGGGAGAGAAGATGGGCAGTGGCAGGAAAGAGATGGGCCTTCTCTCTTCAAAAGGAATGCGGGAAAAGCGACTTAATTAAGCTAAGCGACTTCAATAGTAACTGGTGGGCCCCTTTCTTTCGCCCAGGGTTAAAAGTAGCTCTTTCACTCATCAAGCGAACCACTTCCATCGCATCGAGGGGGAAATGCTCATCACACCATTAGGGCCGGAGTGAGTTGAGTATCTGTTCGATAGGCCCAGCCCACTGAGTATCTTGGGACTCATTCTCACAACTAGTTATAAGGGAAATCACTGCTTGATGACTTCGTTTAGTTCATGTAACAGTAAAAAAGTGAGAAGAGCGGGCTCATATTCCTAACAGAAGGGTTCGAGGTTGCATTCTCTAGATATCAGACGAAGAGCAACGCAAGAGATGGAGTCACTAAAACGCTACCGGAGAATAAACAACACAACTCTACCATTAATTCAGAAGCTGATGACACGGATATATTCACGACTTCTGCTCCAAACTAAGAAGCAAGGAAAGAAAAGTAGCTCAAGGATAATCTCTTCACTCCGTTAATTAAGTCACTGACATTTCCTGTTCTGATCGTGATCGGATTAGCAGGCATATGGATCATTCCAATCATATAATCATCCATATGCCGAGAGAGTGACTTCAGTTCTTCACATTATGAAGATTGGATTACCTGTTAGCTACAACTACCATCTGCATGTTAGCTTCTTTATTCAGTCTTTTCTCTTTCAGAGAGTCTGATTCAGAATCATAAGGAAACCCAGAAAAGATGCTAATACAATACGGATAAAAGCCAGAGTCCTATGGCGCATTACTTATCCATACTCACAGGGGGAATGAAGCCTCTCTTACTTCTTGTTGATTAAGCAGCCCTTTCTTTTCTAGAATCAAGTTGAACTCAGAGCTGTTACCATTAATCGAATAATGTTCTCTTCCATTGTGAAGAGGTGAGCTACTAATTCACAATAATGAGAATGACGGCTCGATGAAATTGGAAAAGTTGCCTTCTCAATCCTAATAAATGACGGGCTCTGAGTGTGTTAAGAAAGCACTATCAGACTGAACTGAACTGAATACCCTCGTTTCTTAGTCTTCCATGTCCACTCCAATACCAACTCCTTATTTATCTGGGTAGGCCTTCGGCTTCACAGGGGCTACTTACTCTGACTTCCTGGGAAACCCTTTGGCTAGTAAGGATCCGAGCAACTTCGTCAACACCGTCTCAGTCTGTGTTAGAAATAAGGAAGCGGTTAAGAGTTTAGGAAACTAGGGCTTCGGGATTTATGCGGAGCAAGGGAAGCCTTTAGAGAAGTGGAGTGCCTGCTTTGGTATCGGGTCGCGACGGTGGTGAATCTTCTTTTACTCCGCATCCTTGTTGCTCGAAGAGCCCAGTGAGGTTCGAGACTCTCTTATACTCGGATCGATCTTAGTTTTCAGATAAGATAAGAGAGGGTTCTCTCGTGTAGAGCTCACAGGGATAATAGTGAGAGGTTCTCTCGTGTAGAGCTCTCTTAGTTTTCAGATAAGATCGAAAAGAAAAAGAGGACGAGGGCCGTTGTGATTTCGACTTCGAAATGAACACATGTCAGAATAAAGTACTCCCACTTTATGCTTCTGGGCGAACGACGGGGATTGAACCCGCGCGTGGTGGATTCACAATCCACTGCCTTGATCCACTTGGCTACATCCGCCCCTACCCCCACTGGTTGTTTAAGTCTATCAATCAGATCCTGAACCCACTATCAAAGCAAAGAGAAGCCTTTATCCTATACTGTTATGATTGTTGGTATTTGTTGTAAGCAGGTGGTGGAACCCTATATGTCTGCTTCAATCAAGTGATAGGCTTTTACCAACCTAGAGATACAAGGTGCTGGTCTCGATCTCGCTTGGTGCCCCTCTCCTATGTTCACTTGCTTGGTTGATTTCATACTAGAGTTGGATGGCCTCCCCGACCCTAATGAATCGAGTATGAATATTCAAGGTCAGAAGATCGGTTCGGGTTCCCGTTCGAGTCCATTTATCGGGTAAACTTTGGAGAAGAGGGCTTTAGCCTCTTCAGACGTGTCCTCTTTCCTATACACTGAATAAAGAAAACAACCTCTAACCTCAAGATAAGAGTGAGCAGAACCTCTTCGTGAGCGAGATCGGACTCACCTCTGATGACTGGACACCCAACTCCCTGTGTTGCCCTTATACACCGGTAGAGACAACACGCGCAATGCCAATGGTTCGTAACGCTACCTAAGAGTTCGGTGAGATGCAAGAGTGATGGACTTTATCCGTAAAGTAAATAAAGAACACCACCTCGGATGTTCCCTTTATTGAATTTTAATGAAAGCGATTAATTAAGAAGCATCTTGATGCTGCCCGAGACAAACAACTTGGCTTCATCGGTTGATCGAACATATCCTGTCTTCTCTCCTGTTTTCGATCTCCTGCTATAAGCTCAAATCTCATTCGATAAGGAGCCTGTTTCACGTGTTGAACACGGGCCTGTGACAAAGACATTACACCTCTGAGAAGAGAAGAGAAGAGATAAAGGGAGGACGCCTCGCAAAGAAAGACTACTCACCTATACTCAGTCGAGATTATTAGGTTTCGTGCTCAAGACTCCAACATTAAAAGTAAGGATAACGTCGTATGAATTGAATATTAAGAGAACCACCCACCATGAGTTTAGTTCCTTGTTGTATTCTTCCAAGAGTCTAGCTAGCATTTAATTCAATAGCTAGGAAGAAGCACTGATACCAAACAACCCTACCGATGGAATGAGAACGAGAGATTGGAGTAGTTATCTAGGAAGGAAAAGAAAGAATGGATGAAGGAAGAAGACCACTGACCTACTATCTTATCTTGGTGGGAAAAGAGATTGGAAAGCCAGACCCATTATATTTGTTTCAATTTTTTTTAAAGTGCAATCGAATCCCCAGATGAGATGTTCCAAAGCTCAAACTCTTCGGACTGACCGATTATGGTTTTGAGAGTTTCCATAATATAAGAAAAAAGACTAGACTAGACTAGTGGAATAAAAAACTAAAAGCCCTCTATCAATCTCCAATCACTTGATGAAGAATCAAATGTGATCTAATTCCTTAGTAGCACAAGCACGAAAGCCCTTCTTTTCTACGCTACGCTTTCCTTATTCAATTTCATGTTCCCTAAAGAAAGGAATACTTTATTTCAAGAACTTCCCATATCCTACCGCTTACGAGCATCTCCTACGTACTACGTATTCTATTCGAGAGCAGAATCATTGGAACGAGAGTCGCTTGTTTGACCCGATGGGAAAGGCTTTGACTTTGAGAACGGATCCGGGGGGCCTCACGGTTGGGCTTAATTAAGAAGAGAATAGGTGGAAATGGGATCGCCCGAGAAACCATTGGATCTAGGCGCCAATTTATTCATTGTTTCTCCCACTGTCTGGTCTGGACTTGAATCGTGAGTTTGCAGTTCCGGTTGAGCTTTAAAGCCTGCGAAGAGACTCTATCTTACAGGAGACTTCGAATGAATTATCTACGAGAGGCAGGTGCGCAGAGGAGAGGTGGCATTCCATCCTGCTCTCACCAGCTTTTGGGAGTACGGGTTAGGTTAGGGACCCTCTTCTTTGTAACCAGATAGTCTCGTCTCGCTCACTAGGATTCTCAGTCACAGGCCACGAATGGATAACAGGTCAGGTCGGATGCTTCGAGACCAAGCCCATTCTTTAGTTCTCTTTATACTAAGTAAGATAATTAATAGCATCTTTATTATCCTGTGACTAACTAACTAACTAAGCTTTATACTCTATAGGACTCTGACACGAGCTTCCTTTCTTACTCGAACTTAATACGTAAATAGAGAAATAGAGTTGGTTGGAAATAAGGTATTTCATCTGGCTAGATCCTTATCCTTTGATTTCAACAACTTTAAGAACCTCTTTCTTTAGTAGGTGTGTAATTCATGTCCAGTAATATGGAAGATGGCGTCGAAGAAGCTCGAATGCAAGTGAAGAATGCTTTATTCCAACAACCAAGCTAAGGTAGTCAAAATCACATCAAGATAGCACTAGCACTAGCACTAAGCATCTGATTATACTTCCTACTAAGAGTATAGGTTATCCAAAACTTCATACGAGGAGAAAAGAAGAGGCTTGACACACAAGAGGAAAAGCTTTGCCTTTGACAAACCCTTACTTACTTACTCTGTGCTTCTTTATACTGTCCAATGGAAGCTATCCACACTAGACAAGGTAACAGAAAACAGGTGCTCGAACTAGCATTAGACTCGGGGTACGGATTCTTGTGTTGGGTAAGGAAAACCGGAAGAGTAGAGAAGAAAAAGGGGGAATAGAGCGACAAAGGCAGAAGACTGAGTTCACTTTAAAACCAGGATCAATCAAAGAAGAATTTCGTAGAATACCCGTGAATGAATAAAGTCTTTAGAAAGTTCAAACCACATACATTTTGATCAGTCTAATAGCTCGAGCCATACGGGGAAAGGGTCAATTGCTTGACATTCCACTTCCTTCATTCCCACGGGTTTGACACGCCAAAAGACGTAGAGTGACTTAGCTACTTGTCTTCCTGATTTGAAAGTAAAGTGCTTGATCTCTTTATTACTTTATTCAATAGAAAAAAGGACACAGAAGACAAAGGGAAATGTAAAGAAGAATCTCAAGCCTATGCGCTATGTCATCGCAGATAACCCATGTCGCCTCTTCACAAGCCAAGATGAATTAATTGCCCACGAGAAGATTTGGTATTGATAGTTTAAAAACCAAGAAATAGTCAATAAGAAACTCAGGACTCGGAAAGAAAGCCTTCATCAATCGGCACCTGTTGTGTCCATTGAGTACTCTACCTCTACCTCTACCTCGGAATATTCACTGGAAAAAGCCCTTATTCACTTTTATGGCTTGTGTTGTTATACTATTGTGTGTCCCCTTCTCAATCTAAGGTTCGCTCTGGTGGTCTCCGATTACTAAACGACATAAGGTCCCGAGGGAAGAAAGTAAGGGCTATAAGTGGGCTCGCTATTCTTCGAGCTGTTCGCCTTGACTTTCGATGGCTTTCCTTATTATCTTTCTATAGAACCTCTTCTCGCTGTCTACTAAGATAAACGACGCGAAGCCTTCCATTTAGTTTCTCCTTCCCCCATTCTCAAAAACCATACTCTTTCATTTCCGCTTAAGCTTCCCCGCTTTTTGGTCTTAATTGATTTAATAACCGAAAAGCATAATCTTTCCTCGGAACAGCTTCGACGACGATAGATAGGGGTCAGGTTGGCATCGATGCGCCCTGCCCTCCAAACAGTATGGGAGCCTTTCAGCTCGTACTGCTCACACTCCGAGATTTTCACGGCACCTCCACCATCGTGTGAGCTGCTCCCAGCTCCGAAAAGCGAGGCCGACTTACTTCAAATTAGCTTTCAACACCATCAAGTAAACTATGGGCCCATTGAGTGGATACTCTGATCATAGGTGGGAAATACCTTCCGGAAGCGATAAAACGAGACGAGCAGCTGACCCTTAAGCACTAAGTAAGCTTGTTTCTTCAGAATAAGGGGTAAGCTTCATAGCCTTCTTTAAGCTATATTTATTATTTCTAAGGGTTCAAAGAAAATACTAACTAAGTATAAAGGATATCACAAAGAATAAAGAATCAAAGGCTGGGAATTAAGAATTGAGAAGTGGGTGCCTAATCAGTCGTTAGCTTATCCATCTCCGGGCTTCTTCCGCTTTAGCTGTGAGTCCTTATCCTTTACTTTATTCTCCGACCCGAACAATAAATCTAAGCCTACGGCACGCGAAGGAATGTTTCCATGAATCATATGTGGAGGACACGAACAAACAGGGGGATATTGATTGGCTTACTCTGTCTGGGGAAGGGGAGCTCGATACGATCTAGAAATATAAGATAGTGTTGTTCCATAAGTGTTTGCCTTGCTCTTGGTTTACCCTCCGAAGTCAGAAAAGAGACATTCAATTCTTTGATAAGGTAGCTTGCTTACTTAGAGTTTAGTGCTCTCACGCTTTCGAATCCCCGGAGTCTAGAGGTCCCAGCGTATACTTACTTACTTTCTTGACGTACACTACACAAGTCGAGCCAGAGAGAATACGATGCAGGTCAGGTCATTAAGGTTTTCTTTCAGGCGCATTCCTCTTCCCATCGCAAGCCTCTTTTCTTTATTCGAGCTAGTCAGTCTGCTAAGGTGAATGAAACAAAAGTCCGTCAGTTGCCGAAGAAGGATCAGCTTAAAGCCAGTTAACCAAGACTGTTCGAAAAGTGCTTTCTTTAGATGGCAGTTGATAACCCCAGAGAAGAGAGTTGAATTCAAATTGATCAGCTAAGCCAATATTTGAAAGTTCTCTTTGGAGTTTACTTAACATCAAGAGTTCTCGGTTCAGAAATCTACTGCCAGAGGTCTTGTGTCCTTCTTCCATGGCATGGAGAGCTTCTTTACTCGGGATTCCTTTCGTTTATTTCGACAAGATGGCGGACACAATAGACTGACTCTGGGTGCAGCTCTGGTTTCAGGTATGGGTTGTTAAATTTGATGAGATCTTTAGGTTACAAGTGCGAAGGGAGCTCTAACCTAGTATACGCAGCGAGTAAGGCTTTCGGTTCACACAGTGGGACTCAAGATATTTCTTATAAAGCTTCTTTGGAATTGGAAAGAGACTAGCTTGTTGAGTTCATCGATTGGTATAAAGAATAAAGAGAAAAGATGTTGTGTTGATTAGCTTACCGGACTTTCAGCAATGGTTGACAGAATCTCTATTAAAGAGTAGGCCTTAGGTTAGGTAGTCTCGCTCTCCATTGACTTCCTTATATGTGAGCTAACTAAATTCATCCATTGTCTTAGGATAGTCGGGTCGAGTAATTAGGTATGGGATTTACTCATACTACGCGCTTTCAGTCTGGAGTACGTCACTTCTAAAGCAAAAGCTTACTAAGCCTAATCACTAGTGAATGAAGTCTCAGTTTTCTATCGATCGAAGAATGGCATGCCATTTGAGTTATGGCTTTCGGGGTCCCCCTTAAATTAAATCCTTGTTGGATTTCACCTCTCTTTCTTTCGCCGGTGCTTGGAAGCCTCATGGATTAAGAAGTATGCCACCTTCATGTCGGCAGATGAGGAACAAGCCGTCGCTACCTGTCAAGAGAGTTACACGGGGCGGTGAGGTGCGAAGCTCGACGAGTTAAGTAGCTCATCAATACAATATTGTTATGATCTTCTGATGACCGTTATGGAATCCTAACAGTCAATGTTGTTGTCAGTGTCGTGTTATGGGCAATACCGTCTGATTGGCTTTCCATGTCATGTTTCTGTCTCAGGCAGGACAATAAGAGAAGAGAGACCTATTGTCGATCAACTCCGTTATTGCTTCCAGGTATGAGGGAAGGTTTACTATTCTTTATAGTAGTTAGAGATTGACATCTGTAACAAGCAAGGGATGTGATTCGGGATCTCCTTATCGGTCTAACAGCGGACAAAGCATTTCCTTCTTGCTGACGCTTGAACGAGATCTTCTATCGGTTCCAACCTATTCCAGGAATCAGCTCTTGCGCCAGACGAGACTCGGCTCTTTCCGTGGGAGTCAAGTAGTAAGCTCGGGCCTTTCGATCCTCGATAAGAGGTCAACTCAACAATCTCAAGAACTCAACAATCTCTTTTCTTCGAAGAGAACTCTCTCAAGAACACTCTGTTCACTCTAGCTTATGTGCTTGTTGCTTGACTTGAATTCAAGTAATTCAAAACAAGTACTGAATTCAGTTATGAATTCACTGAATGCAATGACTCTGGTCTTATGGATTATGCGATCGGCCTATCGAGAACAAGACCGACAATCTCCGATTAAGAACTCTTAGATTACATTACATCACTCTTCGGAACTTGATAGAACCTATCTTCCTTTCTTTTGGATCTGACTCACCAGACTCAATCACACTCTTTGCATGTTTTGGATGATTCAAGGCTACTCATAAGGTGGTACCGGACACACTCCTAGTAACAAGGGCTAGCTAGGAATAAGGTCAGTAGTCTATGCCGTTGCGGGTCTCCTCCTTACGCTTATAACGATAAACGATCATGAACATGAATAAGAACTCATCAAGAGAGTGGCCGAGGTTGATACTATCTGTTTCACCGTTTAGTAACACTGACGATCTTCTTGGACTGGCCCCCTTCGCATGACCTCTCATATACATATATAACTAATAAGTGGTATACTGGTTAAGTCGAAAGAATCTCAAGAATAAGTCCGTGCTACTCTAAGGCCTCTTTCCTCCTCCCTCTGGACACTGTTGCCCATGCATAATATATGGGACGGTTTAGCCCCGACTTCCATAGGTCCTTGTTTTAACACTCCTAATGAGAATGAATTGATGTCCTTGCGCGGGAAGACCGCTCATCCCTAAGACTTGCTCTGTATGGATTGCCCCGTGGTTAATCGAGTGCCGCAGATCGTAATGCCATCAACTACTAGGTATAGGGTATTGGCCACTAACCACTTCTTCTGCTCGGCCGATCGGGCTCCGCGTTTCAAGTTCGTTATCCTAACCGTTTCCTCTGCTTCACCGGGAGGTCTCTTATTGCCTGTCATAGCTTAGCTCCCTTCTCTCTTATATCCTCGCTTAAGAGCTTGCTTATAGTCTCTCGGGTGGCTCGCACCGGTTGCGGCTGAGCCAGAGTGGGCGCTCAATCGGCCTATGTTTCCGGGCGCACGCGTAAAGGCATGATTAGTTCCACAAATCTCACTGCACTGACCATAGTAAACTCCTTCTCGTTGTACCGAAATAGAGATCTGATTTAAACGACCAGGTACAGCATCACATTTGACACCTAAGGAAGGTACAGCCCAACTATGAGGTACATCAGCAGGTGTTACAATAATACGTAGAAGAGTTTTGGCTGGTACAACCACTCTATTGTCCACTTCTAATAAACGTGATTGACCCAATTCTAGATCATCTTCTGTAATCGTATAACTGTCAAAAGTGAGTGACTGTTCATCGGAACTGTTATAGTCTGAATACTCATAAGTCCGATACCATTGATGTCCAAGAGCTTTGATAGTAATGGCTGGATCGACTACCTCGTCCATTGAGTATAAGAGAGCAAATGAGGGTATAGCAATGAACATCGGTATGATACTAGGAAATATGGTCCGAAGAATCTCGAGAGTAGTTCCATGAACAATCCTTTTCGGTATTGGATTTATTTTATAGTGGAAATGCCATAAAGCGCGAACCAAGAGCCATACGAAAACCAAAATCATAATGAGGAAGAAAAAGATATCGTGATGTAAGTCTATTATTCCTTGCATCATCGGTGTTGCTGCGTCTTGAGATCCTAATTGCCAGGGTTCTGCTGCATCACAAGGAGCAATTGTGACGAGATTCATCAGAGCTTCTCTACAGGCTTCCCCGGATACTCCGTTTTGGGTCACATCCACAATGGACTCCAAAGGGATCTTGTTGCTTTCCCCATGTATAGCTTCGGCCAGAATCTGGGCTTCAGGATCTTCTTGCGTCAACGCCAACTCCAAATTCTCATCGCGTCTCGCACATTGCTCTACACGCTCATCGTTCGGATTAAGACCGGGATGATCCTCAAAAATACCATAAGCATCCTGAGTACCGGCTTGACCACTCGAAAAGTCACTATCCGTTCTATTCGCCGATGTATCACTTGATTGAATAGAGTCAAAGAGTCGTCGCATCTGAATTATGACAATTCAATTCCCTCCGTCAACAAGCCAGAATAGTGAAGAATTTTAATTAGAGTTGGTTGTTGACCAACGAAACAAACGGGAAACGATGCATATGGGAGAAAGACACTACACTCTCTACCGGGCCATTCTCTTCTCTTGGACAGATAGGCTTCGTTTGAGTTAGACAATATGCAGGTTATCTCGACTGTCAACCACTAAAGAGAAGCAAGCATTATCAGTCTCCTCATCCCGGAAAAGAATGACCAGATGTGTATGAGGAGGAGGGAAACCTCCTATTGTACTAGCCGGATATTCCATAAGCTTAAGCTTAAGCTTATTAGTTATTAGCCACTCGTTCACAAGATGTGTCTGAACATTGGTTAGTCATGCACCTGGACAGAATGGACTTGATTATTCACCTTTGCCTATAGTATAATTGAAGTTCCGGGCCTACGACCTTAAACCACACACTGAAGAGTAAAGCATAATCCATTATTCGTATAAGTCTTGTTGTGAAAAGACGCATGACTTGTTGCATGTCTGCTATAAAGACGGGTTGCATTCAGGTTGCTAAGTCAGAGATAAGAATAAAATAAGTGAAGGGTTCATTCTTACTTACTTACTTACAAGCATAAAGTTCCATGAATTGATCGGCATTAACTTCTTTCGGAAATGAGCTGCACACTGGACATTCAAGATCACTGCCGGCACGTCTATCGGCTAATGCAAAATTATCTATTTGATACTTTCTCCTAATCAATATAATCATCTCGTATCTAGAGTGTGCAGGCGTGGCAAGGAACAAACACAACCCCAGAGCTTGACTCGCCCTTGATTCCACTCGTGTTCTGCCTTTCTTCGCTGTCTGTGTTGGTGGTATCTCCTCCGGTTCGATTAATTAGGAATGAGTATGCCGCAATAAGTCTCTGGTTTCGACCAATTCATCACCATCTTGCCCGCTTCCAATTGACTGGCTATTAGATAAGTGTTGACCTAATCCCCTGATTTGAGTTGGGCTCGGATCCCGAACCGTACGTGAGCTGCCTCTTACGGCTCTTCCTAAGAACTTGTTGAAGCCTTTATCCGTGATTTAAAGAACACTTGCAATTTATAAATTAACAATACTTAATAACTTTCTCATAGGCTATTAGAGAAAGAGCTTCGTTACTTGACTGAGTCAGAGTCAAGCTGACTTCGCTTCTTATCTTACTTCGTTGAAGACTCTGTTCCTTAGATCGCCTAGTCTACACGTTAGTTAGTACATTCATTCCAGCTCCGAGACTCCGACTTCACTTTGTTTTTGAAAGCTTATTTACATTCAAAAATTAATGACAAACTCATGAGCCACAGGCCAATTCGAGAGTGAATCCATCAACCGGAACAAGACCTAAAGAGTAACTGGTCCTTTTGACTCGGGTGCGTAATCGATTAGTTGAGTTCAGAGTCTCCTCGCATAGATTGTGAGAATCTCGGAAGATCTTCCAGACTGAAGTACCCAACGGTCGGACTGAATGCTTCTCCCTTACCCCGAGTATACAAAAGAAGTGATAATATGGAGCCTAGGCTTCGATGGATCATTACATTAGGCATTCTGTTCATCAAGCAAAGATTCATTACGGACTACAATGGAGAGGAGAGGAGAAAAGCTTCGTAGACAACACAAGTCGCTTTTCGTTATAATGCCGACTGACTATGAATGAAGTCCACTTAATCAAAGCAGAAGGATAGGGATGAAAGAAGCGATTAGCTAGCTAGAGTATCGAAGATAAGGCACCACTACCCCCCAGAGAGAAGACCAAAAACAAGACAAGGTCTTCGTTCGAGCTGCTCCCCCACATTGTAAGGTCCCAGGTCTCCGAGTCAGCCAGCCTTTTCGAAGAATCCTGCACCCATTATCGGAAGACCATGGCAGGCCTTCCCTTTCCGCCTGAATGGCATGGGCGTTGCCCCGTTCCCCAATCAGATGTTTGGATGTGAGCTATACTCCGCTAGGAGCCAGAACGGGCGTCTGGCCTTGTTTGCCATTTGACCTCTCTTCCCGTGTGACTAGGAATGATCTCAAGGTGGTGAGACATGACAACCTCTCAATTGTCACCGCCAGGCCTATGCGTATACGGTAAGCACCGAGTGTGGTCAGCACCAATCGTGTTCTTCGGGCAACGAAGCTTACACTCATTCACCATGGGTTCATCATCCCCGCTTGGCCTTTTGCTCTTCTAACGTAGTCCATTCGTCAAGGCCCATAATCCGCTCTGGACATCTCTCAGCCATTGGCGGGAGTTTGACCCGCATCCGATCGAAGTTCCATTTGATGACCGGAGAAGAATGAGGTTTCGAGGTCGCTTCGCGCAAGACATTGCTTAGGACCAACGGGTCACACGACAGGTGCACGATCGACTTCTTGGGGTCCATCCTTCGGCTCGCCTCTCTTTTTTCTTCCCTTGGCAGGCAAGCTACCTTGGCTCCGTCTTTGGCTTCGATTCGTTATGCTCATCAGTTCTTCCAACAAGCAAAGCAAACATAAAGTCTCTTGCCGTCTCAAACTGCTATGCCTGAAACACCAAGTAATCGCTTTTCGTTTCATCCGATGTGTGCCCAGAAGATGAAGATGATGCTCGTTCTCCACTTTCGGACCTCGCAAAGAAGAGAGAACTTGTTTTTGACTCGGAGTTTCTCTCTCATTCGCGGAGCGAAGAAAGCGGTCTTTTCCCCTGTGATTGATAAGACTGGGTAAACCGAAAGAGCGACCGAAGGAAAGGGATGCAGTCTCTACCGTTGCCGATGAGGATAAGGAAGATAAGAAAACGTCCTTCGCGCAAGTTTGTCTTCCTGCGCCCTGACTCTTACTAGGTAAGGGGTTCGACCAACAAGGAGGCATTCTGGGAGGAAGGCCGACCATTACATAAGCAGCCATCAGTCCAGTAAAGCAGCAAGCTACCTTCAACTTCATTCTTTGATCCACCTTACCGGGAAGAAGGGAATAGAACGAGGAAAAGAGGCCGGTCGTGGGAATAAGTGCGAGGATCTTACGCGGAGCGAACTCTATCGTGGTGTTGCATTTCGTCCTCTGGCAGCAGGGCAACCCCTCGATCCATATCCATCGTACTGGAGCGATCCGAGAAGAACGATTAGGGTCAGATTCGATCCTTTCGACAATGCCCATAGAAGAAGTGCTTCGTTTCCGATCAATTCTTCGCTGCAATCGCTTCGATCCACCCCCTCGGTGAAAAACAGTAATACGACCGTAATTCCTACCAGCAGACTTCCCGGTACTAAAAAGAAATTGTCTAAGTGATCTCCTACCCTCTTGGCTTTGTCTCATTGTCTCTATCGTACTCATTCTTCGATTCCGTCTTCTATGTATACTTGTATATCCTTTCTTTATTCCCTCTCGACTCCCTCTTTTCTCTTCTCCTTCTAGTTATTTGTCAGGGGCGGAGCTTGAAGAAGCGAATCGAGCCTATATATGTATGTTTTTCAGGTTGACTATTTGAATTAGTATAAAGAGTAAAGCGCCCCTCTCGATTCAGGCTCTTCCGCTATCAATGAAACCGAAAGAAACACAAACCCAGTGCTTTTTGTATAGATCAAGACTTTTCGCTTTATTCTTGACTCATTCCATACGGGGAAGAATTGCAGGAAATCGTTCGATAACACTTCTTTATACGATATTCTCAATGATATCCGCGACGATCAAGACAATT